TTTCAGTAATGTTGATTATTTATTTGGTATCAGGGATATTTGGAGTTTGATCTCTGATGACACTTTTTTAGTTAGGGATAGTAATGGTGACAGTTATTCCGTATATTTTGATATTGAAAATCGTAGTTTTGAGATTGACAATGATAGTTCTTTTCTGAGTGAATTAGAAGGTTTTTTTTCTAGTTTTTTGAATAGGGGGTCTAAGAGAAACAATCACTACTATTATCATTACATGTATGATACTCAATCTAGTTGGACTAATCACATTAATAGTTGCATTAATAGTTATCTTCGTTTTGAAGTCAGTATTAATAGTTCCATTTCAGGTGGTACTGACAATTACAGTGACAGTTACATTTATAGTTTCATTTGTACTGAAAATGTAAGTGGTAGTGAAAGTGGAAGTTTTAGTATACGAACTCGTAATAATGGCAGTGATTTCAATATAAGAGGAAGATCTAATGATTTCGATATAAATAAAAAATACAGACATTTATGGGTTCAATGCGAAAATTGTTATGGATTAAATTATAAAAAACTTCTTAGGTCAAAAATGAATATTTGTGAACAGTGTGGATATCATTTGAAAATGAGTAGTTCAGATAGAATCGAACTTTCGATTGATTCGGGCACTTGGGATCCTATGGATGAAGATATGGTTTCTATGGACCCCATTCAATTTCATTCAGAAGAGGAACCTTATAAAGATCGTATCGATTCTTATCAAAGAAAGACAGGTTTAACTGAAGCTGTTCAAACAGGCATAGGTCAACTAAACGGTATTACCGTAGCAATTGGGGTTATGGATTTTCAGTTCATGGGAGGTAGTATGGGATCTGTAGTAGGTGAGAAAATCACTCGTTTGATTGAGTATGCTACTAATCGATCTCTACCTGTCATTATTGTGTGTGCTTCTGGAGGAGCACGCATGCACGAAGGAAGTTTGAGCTTGATGCAAATGGCTAAAATATCTTCTGCTTCATATGATTACCAATCCACTAAAAAGTTATTCTATGTATCAGTCCTTACATCTCCTACAACCGGTGGAGTAACAGCCAGTTTTGGTATGTTGGGAGATATCATTATTGTTGAACCTAATGCGTACATTGCATTTGCGGGTAAAAGAGTAATTGAACAAACATTGAATAAGACAGTACCCGATGGTTCACAAGCGGCTGAGTATTTATTCCATAAAGGCTTATTCGACCCAATCGTACCACGTAATCCTTTAAAAGGTGTTCTAAGTGAGTTATTTCAGCTCCACGGTTTCTTTCCCTTGAATCCAAATTCCAAAAATTAAAGTATAGCACTAGATTCAGTTATTTTATTTGTAGCGAAGAAGTATTTAGTTCATCGTAATAAAAAAAACTAAGAAAAATGTTCTTTGGTGATATAAGTTACACTTTCTAGTAAGAGTCAGAAGTTTCGGATAATTTTTTTTCTTCCAGATCCAGATCTATTTTTTATCTTACCCCTATTCATGATTAGGTATTATGAACCTCTATCAACAGGATAAAATAAAAAGGTGAATTTCTCTTTCCGAGGAATTCTAATTTGGGGAAATAAAAAGAATTTTATCTGTCTATCTTACGTATTAATTAAGATAGACAATAATGAAAAAAAAAAAATATCAAAATAAAAAGAAATATCAAATATGGAAATGGAATAAAATAATTTCTATATCTATCGCATTTTTACTATGAATCCCCGTTTGTTGGATCGTATTATTTAGAGTCGCGAATTCATAATGAACTTAATTTTCATAAGAAAACTCCTTTTTAATAAGAAACCCCTTATTAGATTAGAAAGAAAGATAGAAAGAACATAAGGATGGGAGAAGAAGAATAATAAAATTTGTAAAAGAAGGTTATCCTATCTATATTCGTGTAGAAAGATGAATAGGCACACTTAATTTAGTTCTACATTTTTGCACTTATTATCTATCCTTTTTTTTTTTTATTTTATTAATATTTTAAATTTCTAAATAATAATATTTCTAAATAATATTATTTAGAAATTTTATATTTATTATAAATTATATATTTATATATACTTAATTGTTTATATATACTTAGTAGTATAATATTATTTTTGAATATTATTATTCAAAAATAATATTATATAAAATACAATAGTCAATATTACTTAATATTACTTATAATAGATATACTTATCATATCATAAGATATCTTTCTAATAGATACAAATATATAGATACAAATATTAAATCGAGGCATCCATTCTATGACAGATCTCAACTTACCCTCTATTTTTGTGCCTTTAGTGGGCCTAGTATTTCCGGCAATTGCAATGGCTTCTTTATCTCTTCATGTCCAAAAAAATAAGATTGTCTAGATCCAATGGGACCAAATCTTATCAATTTATTTCAACACTGTATCATAATACAGATATTTATTTAGTGCAATATGGTACGATATGTGGCTCTTTCCACACACAAATGAAAGAACTGTTATGCATGCGGATACATGATATCTGCATAAATGCATGTATATATATGCAGGGCATAGCTGGTTAAAAACGGATCAGTAAATATTTTTAATAGAAAGTCAATGTATCTAACCAATTACTCCACATCAGAATAGTGCTAGTTGATGAAAGTTACTTCGGGATCAAGAAAGGTAAAGTCAAATTTGGGTTATTCTCTCAATTCCAATCGAATACAACTGGATCTAGTATAGTATGAATTGGCGATCAGAACATATATGGATAGAACTTATAAGGGGGTCTCGAAAAACAAGTAATTTTTGCTGGGCCTGTATCCTTTTTTTAGGTTCACTAGGATTCTTAGCGGTTGGAACTTCCAGTTATCTTGGTAGGAATCTGATATCCGTATTTCCATCTCAGCAAATTCTTTTTTTTCCACAAGGAATCGTGATGTCTTTTTACGGGATCGCAGGTCTATTCGTTAGCTCCTATTTGTGGTGCACAATTTTGTGGAATGTAGGTAGTGGTTATGACCGATTCGATAGAAAAGAAGGAATTGTGTGCATTTTTCGTTGGGGATTTCCTGGAATAAATCGTCGCATCTTCCTTCGCTTCCTTATGAGAGATATCCAATCAATCAGAATTGAGGTTAAAGAGGGTCTTTATCCTCGTCGTGTCCTTTATATGGAAATCAGAGGTCAAGGGGCCATTCCCTTGACTCGTACTGATGAGAATTTTACTCCACGAGAAATTGAACAAAAAGCTGCCGAATTGGCCTATTTCTTGCGCGTACCAATTGAAGTATTTTGAAATGAATTGAACACAATAAAGAATAAATGTTTTCTCGGCATGGGGGAAGGAACTTGCTAATTCCTTTTTTAATACAATTGAAGTCTTTTTCGAATGTTCATTCGAACAAAACATGTTAGATTATTCTATTTCCTCCTTCCTTTGTCGTGGCGACTCCCATAGAATAAAACAAAAAAGCAGGAGGGCATATATGGAATAACTATAATAAACTATACTATAATTAAGAAAAGAAGAAATTTTTGTATACCATTTGTATACCAAAAGTATTTCGTATGCGTATGGATCCCAACTCAATTCTTTTCTACTAGAAAATTTCTACTAGAAACAAGGATAATCTAATAAGTAGGGATTCATCAAATATATCCGAACATGTATTTCGTAAGACGTAATTCATCTCATCTTTTTAAGCCCAAAATTTTGATGATACCTTTTTTCCTTGGTTGTGGCTAGACGGTGAAACATTTCGAAATAATTAACTGAGGGAGGTTTTCGTTTCGAAATATGATTCGTTATTTTAAGTGGGTTTTCGAGTATTCATAGAAAGGAACAAATGAGGATGAAATTGCTTCGAATTTGCCCAATTGAGATATCTGGGAATAATATAGATTTTGCATTTTTATCCGAAAAGGACGGACCCTTATCCCATTTTTATATTCCTTCTAGATCCAAGAACTAAACTCAATTTTTACACAAAAATTGGAATGAATAGACCCATAGGTTCAATACCTTGTTATAGAACTCGTGCTTCAGAGAAATATCATATAGAGTCAACGAATGAAGCAGGTTCATTAACAATTCAATTCACAGATAAAAAATGAAAAAAAAGAAAGCATTGCCTTCTTTCCCATATCTTGTATCTATAGTATTTTTGCCCTGGTGGGTCTCTCTCTCATTTAATAAATGTCTGGAACTTTGGGTTACTAATTGGTGGAATACCGGGCAATCCGAAACTCTCTTGAATATCATTCAAGAGAAAAACGTTCTAGAAAGATTCATAGAATTAGAAGAACTCTTTCTGTTGGACGAAATGATAAAGGAGTACCCGGAGACACATATACAAAAACTTCGTATAGGAATACACAAGGAAACGATACAATTGGTCAAAGCACACAATGAATATCATCTCCATATCATTTTGCATTTCTCGACAAATATAATCTCTTTCGCTATTCTAAGTGGTTATTTTATTTTGGGTAATGAGGAACTTGTCATTTTTAATTCTTGGGTTCAGGAATTCCTCTATAACTTAAGTGACACAATAAAAGCTTTTTTGATTCTTTTAGTTACTGATTTATGGATTGGATTTCACTCGACTCATGGTTGGGAACTAATAATTGGTTCGTTCTACAACGATTTTGGATTGGCTCATAACGATCAAATTATATCTGGTCTTGTTTCCACCTTTCCAGTTATTCTAGATACAATTGTGAAATATTGGATTTTCCTTTATTTAAATCGTGTATCTCCTTCGCTTGTAGTCATTTATCATTCAATGAATGAATGAAGAACTCATTTGATCTCCTGATATCAATCAAATAAATCAGAATCTTTCTTCCTTTATAAAGAAAGCATTTTGAATCTTACTTAATTCTTTATATTTTATTTCTACCGGTTCAAGGTATTCGTCCTATATTCCAGTACAACTATTCCAGTACAATGACAGACTCGTGCATAGGGAACTTGACTAGTTCCCTATCTAATTTATTGTAGAAATTCCGAGATCTATGATTGGACATGCAAAATAG